ACACGCCCTATTCAATAGGGGCTTAGCGAGTGTTTGAAGCCACTTGCAGGCAAGCCCCTAGGTCAACACAAAGGAGAGGCTAGCAATCGCGTTTAGCCGATTCATTCTTACTAATAACCATCTCTCATTTACTACCGCTCGTACTCCCTATCTAGGAAGCCACTCGACTGAAAGGAGAGGTGCTAGAAGGCCATTTATCTTTACTCAAAAGCCTGTGAAAGCGGGTAGGTACTACGGCCTATAATCAAGATCGAAAAAAGGCTTTCTTTACTGCGCCTTCCTTGCTTGACAGTTTTCTTTCTTTGTAGAAGAAAGAAAATATAGATAGATCTTTGAAGGGGTCGTACGATCGATTGCTTTTTCACTGCCGGGCAGGCATAACTAGTAACTTTACTCTTTCTAAACCCCACCCCCGACCCCTTAGATGAGGCAAAGGCCGGAGCTGCTACAATAGCAAGGGAGCTGGAGGAAATAAGACTGATAGATGGACGTGAGAAAGCTCTTTTATCATTTTGGTCTGGTATATGGGCGGGAGGAGAATAAGAGTCTCGTCTCATCTTTCAGCTGGAGTTAAGGCTCTCCTGTAAGAACTCTTAAAGGAATTGGTAGACAAAGCATAATGCTTCTTACAAGCGAAAGAAAGATTAGCTCGATCCCAGGAGATTCCATCTGTCGAGGAGCACTTCTCGGGCTAGCATCTTAGCTAGCTAGGAATCAATTAGAAGCATAAGCTGTCCGTTGTTCAATCTAAAATAGTTAAATAATAATAATAAATAGGGTGGAGTAGTGGGAGAGAAGCCAGAATGAGCATTCGATCTGATCTTACCTGCATATAAAGGATAGCTGGGAAGACGAAGCGAGAGAGTGAAAGACCGTCGGATGGATCTCTCTGGGGACTGATGTTGATTTATGAAGGCGAATATCGGATAACTGAAGTTAGGAGGATTGTAGAGTGACAAAGGAGCTACGGAGGAATGCCGAACGCATTGCAGACATGCCTTTGGATATGGTTTCCGCTGATTGGATTAGTCTTACCATCATCTTCTCTAACCTAGTCAAATCAAGACTGGCATTCATCTCCATAGCCCTTTTTCTTTAGCAGTACAGGCCGGCTGGTCGGGGTTGTGTCCTTCCGAGTTCTACCCCCGCTACCACAAAGAGCACTGCCCAGCCACCGCTCGAGGGTACCTCCGCTCCCCGACCGAGCAAAATGGAGAAAATTCGCGGGAAAGGAGAGATAAAAAAGGGAAGGTTCTGCTGAGACTCAAGTTCCCCTGCCGGAGCTCCCCGAACCTGAAGTAGAAGTCGAGGGGCTGCTCAGTGAGAAGAAGCGTCAAATGATTCGGACAGTTGTCGCGCTGGCGGAGCAGGGAGCCTACAGGGAAGATTGGGGCAATGAGGAGTTCGACGATTTAGCCCATCGACTACATCTATCGCTGAACCAACTTCCGAATCATCTACCGAATCGCATAATCAACCGGATCCACCTAAACCTAAGAAATTTCCTCTAGACAGAATGAGGCTCTCGTTGAGAGATCCATTAGTGATTGGCCCACCCCTCCTGGCAAAGAAAGAAAGGCAGGTTCAGGCGATTGATCAAAAAAAGATTTCCTTCCCTTTCTTTATGACAGAGCAATTGAATGCAGCGGTGCAGGGCCTCTAAGATTATGAATAAGCTATTCATTTTCCGTCCTATTGAAGAAATTCGGCATGATGGTAGTAGAGTAGTCGATCTGATCTCGCGCGCGGGCGGATAGAAATGCCTATAGATAAGGTAGGCGAGGCTAGCTTGCCGGCAAAAGGCGATTGTCTTTTGTTTGATGAGAACGAGAAGGGCAATTGACTGCAGGCCTATTGGGTGGGGGCAACTGGAGGAAGACAGCACGGGGCAAAGCAAAGGGCAGAGCTTCGAGTGACGGGCTGTCGAAGAGCAAAGAAAAAAGTCACTCGAAGCTCCTCTGTCGCGCCCTAGCCGAGCGGTCATCGCCTGCACAAGCAAGCAGGTTAGCTCCGTCATTCCATTATTGTGCCGGCAGGCCTGGGCGAGCGAGGTAGGCTTAGATTAGAGGGAGGGGGACTGCGAACGTCCGCCCCATGAAGCGCCGGGGAACCATGCATTCCTCTCGGGCTAGGCTCTCGCGTGTCCGGGGTCCGATCAGATCAACCAGCGACCGGTTTACGGAACAAGGAGTTAAGCAAGGGCCGGGAGATTGATGAAAGAAACTGGCCGAAGTCAGTGTTGTGTTCAACTCCGCGGTTGGAAGGATTGCTTTCTGCCGTCTGTCTTTTCCTTCTCTCTCTTCTCTTAGCAAAGTAGGCTCAAGTCAAACTTTTGGCTTGCTACAAGCTGGGCTCAGGGACTGCAGTCAGCCGCTTCCCCTGTAGTCGTCAGCTCGTTTTTGACAGATCCGATCGGGTGTTCATAATCTGGAGTAAAAGGATTCGAACCTTTGCATGCCGGTACCAAAAACCGATGCCTTACCACTTGGCTATACTCCATACGGCCTGTTTTGGACGGTAAACGGGGAGAGGGGGAAGGGGGAAGCAGGGCTCGAAGAACGAGCCGAGCCGCGCAAGGACGCGGGGATATAGCAAGTAAGCAGAAAGGTTCTCCCTTTAGGACCGACTACAACAAGTTCACGACTCTAATAGAAAGAAAGGGTAAGCTCTCTGCTCTATTTGCTTGCAATGCTATGCCTATCAAAGTTGGCGAACGCTTCTGTAACCTTAGACTCGTTACGCTGTTCGACTGAACTCGTTGGCTCCACGTCCACCGAAAGTAGGTAACCTTCGTCACCGTTGGTTCCCGTAACCAAACCTTTCTTCTCTTTTTTCTTTCTTTTTTCTTTTTTCTTTCTTTTTCTTTTTAGAAAGAAGAAGGCTCCTGAATCAGCGCAGGGAAAAATCCGCAAGCAGGAGAACTGTACTAACCTGCCGCCGGTTACTTTATCAGGGCTCCGCAGGAGAAGAAAGAAGGTCCGGGTCCAATTTCTAATGAAGCGAAGGTCCCCCTTACTCCCTATTCTCTCTTAAAGCTTTATAAAGCTCTAAAAAGGGTTGGTTAAGAACTATTGACTGTAAACGATAGCAGTTACAGTCACTCAATGGATATGCTCGCCTTTGGAATGAAGATGGATGAACAGGCACTTGAGCCTGGAACTGATGAAATTCGGGTAAAACAAGGAACCGGTCACTATACCGGGGGGCGAGACATGACCGCGACTTAAGATTCAAGTACCGTTGAAAAGACTAAAGGAACGGGGGAATGACTACCTGTAATAAAGCACAGGCTAATACGAGCCGACCAGAAGAAGCAAGGCTTTAGATTACCAGATCCTGGACACAATCTTCCTAGAGAGGAGAGCCCCTGCCTTTTCTAGCCTCTCCTTCTTGCTTGCTTACCTAGCTCTTGTCTTAGTGACTCTTCCTCTTTTCTAGGTTTTTCTGAGGGTAGATTTTTCATTTGCCAATGAATTGGATCCGCCTCGATTCGATCAATAATGGGATTCTTGGCTAGAGAAAGGTTCTGTGACATGGACGCCCAGCCCAACTCGGTCGGTCGGTTGGCCCACCTAAGATATTCAAAAATGATCGATCAATTTGATCAAATTTGAAAAAGTCTTTCTCACTATTCAGAACAGTGGAGCTTTCGATCAAGATGTTCTCGCCTCCCCCGTTTGGGCTCTCGCTCGAATCGGAACCGGTAGGCTTTCGACTCAATCTAATAGCCTACCTACCGGGCGCCAATACAATAAAAGATAAAGTTTGCGCATGGGCTCATTATCTGATGCAGAACCGATGCGAGAGGGAGAATCAATATGGGAGAAGCGGGGATTGAGAGCTTTCAAGAACCAGTGGAAAGGAAAGACTTGTTCCCTGCATTCCTTTCTTTCCAAAGAGAGTCATTAGTGCTAGGGCATAAAAGCTTTGATTGAATGAACGCCACCTTGGTTGTATTGTTTTCAAACAAATCCAATGTTGGGCCGGTAATAGCCGAAGGTAAAAAAGGGGGAGATAGAGAAGAGGAGATTCAGAATAGTCACTCCACTCCATGGATAGTACACACAGATTCTTCTTTCATTTGCAATTCCTTTCGGGTCGGAAACGTGGGCTGCTGGTGGGGCTGTGCCCCTTCTCCCTCTTCTTCCGCTTTACAACCGGAATAAGGAACCTTAGAATTCACCCCGATGAAAAAATGGGATTTGAGAGGCTAGCGAATCGGAATTGTATGGAATGTCCTACTCCTGCCCGAGCTTTCCGATCAACCAATCCCCTATTTCAGGGACATCTGTGTTAGGTAGGCCCAGGGATCACTGATTAGTCGAAGGAGCCCATCCCTCTGGCCTATCATTTGTTGGTCGATCCGGCTGGCGGCTCCTGCGGGGGCCCTTTATACTAGTTTGCTGCTAGGAGTCCCTCTAGTCGAATCCATAATCCATAGAAGTCCCAATAGAAGTTTACTGACATGGCTCTTCCATCGACGATCTACTGCTCCCTCTTAGTTGCAGATGCCCATGCTTTGATTCGAAAGCCCTAGCCAGTGATGAATCCCCAGGAAGAGAGGACTATTGAATTCCTCCTCCCTTCAGTCCAGTTTGAACCCGTCCCAGCAACGAACACCTTCCTACTGCAAGGCTTTGCTCTGCCCTTCCACTAGAATCCACTCCGGGTCGGAGGAGCAGCTAGTCCAACTTCTTGAGCAGCCGAGAGATTGAAGAACGAACATTTGCTTGAATTCCTTGCCTCACCCTGAGATGAGAGGGAAGGTCGATTTGACTCGAATCCTGGACCTGATCTTTAATCCTACACCGGTTAATGATGCGATGGGAGAAGTTTTTCTTTTGTCATTTTTCATCAATGCTGGCCCAGTCGTCCATGCCCAATCCCAATGGACAAACCTTAGCCCCTAGCTCTATAATCCACCCTACCCAGTCCCTGAAAGCCCTCCCGGGGGCCTAGCCCTTCGAGTCTTAAGCGGCTTTCATCGTTGACGAACACCTGCGCTAATAAGACAAAGAGGGAGTCTTTGCCTTGAATGAATCAGTAAAGTAACAACGGATTAGTGGAATGAGGGATCAAGAGACAGATAGGGGGAGAATGGCAATCATTGGTGGACCTTCCCTTGAACGAGTCACGGAGCTCTCAACGGAGTGGTTTAGGTTCTGGAATTCCATCTCTAGTTGGGGCTTTCGGTTCGAAGGTTATAAAATGTGGTGCGGGTTCATCTCTCTCGACCAGTTCAGGTTCAAGGGAGGGTGATCGAGGGGACCCAGACTTTAGATCTCTTCTCTATGGCGGGAGGTCTCTTTCGTATCAAGAGTGTTTTGGGGAGGCCAGGGGAGACGGATTGGATCGAGAGGCGATGCTTATACCTCTTCTTTATCGATAGGATTCCCATCATTTGCAGTCTCCGGCGAAGGAGATAAGGGCGAGGGACCGAACATGTTCTATCCTCAACCTCCATCCGTCATTAGTAATCTCAATTCGCTTTTCCTATTCACTAGTACAATGCGCGCTACAACTAGCAGCCCCTTACTAGTAAGGGAAAAGGCTAGTTGTAGCGCAAGGGCTGATGAAACAGCAACTTGTTAGGACTAGGTTTTGGCTCGCCCCTTTATTCTTATTAGGAAGATAGGTTTGGAACCCTATACAAGGGGCTGCTTGCCGCTCACCCCTATCTCTAAAGGGGCGCACACTCGTTACCACTAAACGACGAAGCCGGGAGCGGAAGGAGGGACTTGAACCCTCAACCTCAGCCTTGGCAAGGCTATGCTCTACCAATTAAGCTATTTCCGCCAGCTACGGTAGTGGCGAAGCACTACTGAGCAATTCACGTATCACTTGATACGGACGACTTCTGTTTTTCCGGCGGACCACAGTCTTGACCTCCGATCGAGCTACGAACACGAGTAGGTAGGCGGCTAGGGGGGCGGCAGGGCTGCGCCTTTTCAATCAATCTCCGGCCGCTCCGCTATTGGTGCGAGCTGTAAGGAGTCTTGATCTCGAGTCAAGCTGGGGCGTCATCTGTCTTTTAAGTTAAGTCATTTCCTAAGAAGGCTCCTCTTATTCTTTCTACGATAATCCAAACTGCAAGCTCCACGAGTCTGTCGGAACCAGTCGATTCCTGAGCCATTCGTTCTCCCCTCTCGGTTGGCCTTTGCCAGCCACTAGAGCAAGTAAGAGAACCTACAGTGAATGCCGCAGATTTTTACCGGATTGTACACCTTTGTGTCTGGCTATGTATATGGATGTGCATAAAGAAGGGACGGGGCATCTCTATCCTTTTTTGGGGGAAGAGAGAGGGAAGAAGCTGCAGCGGCACCTCACGAACTTCTTACTGGAGCAGTACTATAGGCATTTTCGAGTGTTTGGATGCACGTCTTTTGTTCATATTCCTGCGCAGTTAAGAGAGAAATTGTCCCCAAGGAAACCACTTGTGTCTTTCTTGGATATGCTCAGTCCGGGTATAGACGCTATGACGTGAAATCCAAGAGACTCGATGTATCCTTGAATGTTCTCTTTAATGGGGGCGCTTCATCTTTTCCTTAACCTAATTAATAAGCCCCGGGGGAGAATGATGATGGAGATGTATTGCGGCCTTCTCCTGTTCATCAACTCTAACCGCATTCTTCTGCAGTTGATGTTACGGATCAGCCTCACGCTTCAAGCAGCTTTGCTCAGCATCTTCTGCCGATTGTCAGCCTGTTCAGCTGACCTCAGAGGATTCCAGTCACCCGGCACAGCATGTTTATTCTCGGCAGCGATGACAGTCTCTTTCCCAGGGTCAGACTACTCCATAAGATCAGCAGTCTAGCCCAGTTGCTCCCCTTTTAGGCGCTTCCTCTAGTTAAAGAGTGAATTCAGGAGTTCCAGGCAGGCGATAGGCTTCGGAATGGAAACCTTATCTTAATAGGAAGTGGACAAGAATCATCGCTCCAAGAGAAGCAGACAATAGCCACTATCCCTGATTCCATGCAAGTGCTATAATCCGATCTGACTCCTCACGCTGGCAAGGAAAGAAATGACATAAAGGGAGGTCCTAACTGAATGAATTGAGGTTGAGTAAAAGCCATTCGCTTGAGAACAATTCTGCGATTGGAATTCGATCTGGGATTGGGATCTTAGGGCACTGAGAACCTACTGTATAGTACATTCAAGAGTACTCCTCATAAAAAATGTACAGAATAAAAGGCACACCCTATTCAAGGCCATGATGGTCACTCTCCCCGCGCTCTACTACAGGAAAGCTAGCCTGGTTGATCCACTACACGCTAAGAAGCAAGTCTCGACTAACTAAGTAAATCCGGGTTAGACTGAAAGTGACCATAAATTGAAATCTTCTTTCACAGACTAGCGATAGTTAAAAAGAGCGAAGCATAGCCGTGTTTAAGCCGAAGTGATTCCCGTGTTTACTGAGCTATATCTCTATCTATTAGTTAGCCGGCTTAAAGAGTTTAGACTCACGATACCGAGAAAGCAAGCCGATCATAGACGGAGGTTTAAGCTTGAAGTGAAGTGTCCGACCTAAGGTGAATCAGATGTTCGAAGGAGACTGTTCATGAACATGGATTGTTGGTATACCTGCACAATAGCTTTCTCTACAAGCCTACAAGCTTAGCTTTGGCTTAGCTTCCAACTAAGGCTAAGGGGAGAACTGCATGTCCTACTAGTCGGATAGAAGCCTACCCACCTACCAGCCTACCTTGTTCATATCGAGCCGGACAGGAGAGACGCTCTTTAAAGTGAATAGAAGCAATTCCTTTTATAAGCTTGAAAATAGGCGCTGTAAATCAATTCAAATAGATAGGGGAGTTCCGAACCAGCAGCAAGCCCTTTCTCTTTCTAATGTCCTAGGCGAAGGCAGTGCAGGTGAAAGCCCAATAGATCCCGTTTTTTTATCGCTCCACATAGCTCACGACCCGGCACGAAGAAATCTCTTAGATGGGCGGATGCGAATCTGGATCTATCAACGGAGCAATTCCATTCCAGTCGTAGTCTCAATCCCATATTCAATGAAAGTCTCCGCCGTGTCTGACCCCCTCAATCTTTCTATCCGGAGTGAGTCAGGCGGCTAAGCCTTTCATCCTGATAAAAGAAAGAGTTTTCCCACCCTCCAAGTATCCATAAATGGAATCGGTTTGAGTGAATTACTTACCGCAGTCAAAGCCAATAGGGAAAGTCAGGTCAAGAGAGAGTCTCTTTCCGATTAGTGCATCTCGCACTTCCAAATCATTCCGAGTTAGAAAAAGTCAGTTCCTTCCCTCCCTTTTACTTTTTCTAGGGTAAAGTCCTCTTAAATGGATTACTAGTTCCTTCCTTCCCAATCAATGCTAACTCTATCTTCCTCTCTTGTCATTTAGGAGATTTCCCCAGCCCATAAAGAACTGTAGTTACATACAGCTCTCAAAAGAGAAAAAGAGAAAGAGCTATGAGTTCAAGTAAGAAAGTGAAAGTTCAGTCCTCACAGTTTCCCTATCCCACTGCCAAAAAGAAGACAGCAACAATCTAGCTCCTCGTACTACTTCTCTCAGTAAATACCATTCTCTTAGTTAGGTAGTAAGTAGATAGACGGATTAGTACTTTTACCCAGGGGTAGCCTTCCTTGTCGCCAAAGAAGAATGAGAATTGATAAAGTTTTCTTTTTATTTATGGACTACAACGACCTAAAGTAGCTAAATAAGTAGTGAAAGTAAGCTCCTGGCTAAAATGAGTCTTGGTTCTACCCACCGGCAATCATTTTTCGACCTGATTAAAAGTTTGATTGTAGATTGGCTATTTCGGGGTTCCATGCCCATGGATTGCCTTATTCTAGCTTTTTTGATTCGTCGGGTAGGTATGCCGGCTAAGAGAATCGCTTCTCGCCTTGCTTGCAAGAGTATAAGCAGTAGATTTTGACCCTATATGAGATAGAACTCTTTCAATTCATGAGAGAAAGTGCTTTAGTAGCGATTTCCCTGTTCTAGTGCAGGACGCAAGGAGAAGCACGAGCGGAGCGGTCTGGCTAAACGTGCAATGCCCCGTAGGGAGATCTAGCTTATTGGTCTAGTGCTTCCAGGTGCTTGCCAGTTCTGAATGACTTCACTTAGCTTGCCATGTTCTTACAAGAAAGAATCTCTTCTCCGAATCGAATCTACGCATATCGAATTCAGTAAAGACTTGAATAGATGCCTTCCTTCAAATATAGTTCATCCTGTTGATGGTATTTACTACACTAAGGCTAGATCCGGACTAATCCTAGCCTATTCTTATGAAGGAAGGTGAGCATGAAGCAACGGCTAGATCCTCACAGTAGGCAGCTTAGCTGTGATTATGAAGTCAGGTGAGAAGCGTTATGCAATAGAGAAGTCAGCTAGTGCACTTAGACAGGTAGTTGATTTCATTAGGGAATTGAATTGCAGGAAGGTCAGCAGGTCAGGTAGTCCTTAGGCCGTTGAGCGAAACTCTTGGCATCCTCCTCTTATGAGGGGATAGGAGTGAAAGAATCATTATAAAACTACGAGGTCGCCCCCACTTATTAGAGCTCTCTTGCTACCGGTTCCTTAGACTATAGGCAGAAAGGCCGAGGCAGAGCCAGCAATTCTCTAAAAGCAAGGACGATTAGCTACGTTCCAATGAAGCACATTCCAACAATTACCTAGCCCGGTAGGTGGAGGAAAAAGGCGGAGAACATTCTTTAATCAAAGGCGCCAATACCCATATCAGGATTAGACCCATTTCGATCGAGCGGCAACCGCTGCTGCGGTATGGTCCAGAGTTGAAACTGGCTAACATAGGGCAAGGGTCCTGATGGGCAAGTATAAATAGAAGAAGCAGCTCCTCTCACTGCCCCGTATAGGGTTCTGGGCCTCGTATTTCAAAAAAGTACTATTACCCAACTATTACCCTATAGATATAAACATGTCTGTCTCTAGTCTATACTAGAGGGAATTTAGATATATATTTAGAAGGGTGTGGTACTTGGAAAATCCCAAAATCAAAAAAAGATCTATCTTTCTTTTCA